ATTGGTTAGCATAATATCTAATAAATAGAAAATCGAATAGTAGATAATCTGTTATGAAAGAAAGAAAACATTCTTTGAAGAATCAAGATTCGTAACCAATCCTTGCCTTATTTGTTGGATTAGGTCTAACTTTCTTGACTAAACTGCAAGAGTGGAACTTTACGAGATGAAATAGGGAAAGACAGAAGATAAAACTTAAAAGGATAATTGAAGTGACTCGTCTTCGAATCAACTTTGGTTGGGGGTTCGAAAAAGGAATAAAAATAAAGTAAATTCAAGGAGGAGCTTTCCTTTTTTTAAGGGGCCCCTCGGGGGGTCGTGGAATGCTTTTCTTCTCCTCTTATTCCATATGGAATACAATCAGTTAAAATAAGAAGGAATAGGGGAATATTCGACCGTTTCAATTCTTTATTTATCTTTTATTCCAAAATTCTCCCGAAAATCCAATTTCATTTTTCAATGGGGTTAGATGATCTAGTTCTTAATATTATTACTTTACTCAACTGACAGATTCCACAACAAATCTCTTGATTCGGAATTAGGGACTCATGTCGCATCTGATGAATCGATTCTCTTTTACACTTCTGTATCTCACTCGATCTTGTTTTTTAGTATTATCTAAAATAACCGATGAATTCTGAATTTTCCATAACTTAGGTAAGTGCTTTACCAACATATGTAGTGTAGTAAAAAAATAAATGGAATTTAACCCTTTCATGCTTACTATAACTAGTTATTTCGGTTTTCTACTGGCTGCTTTAACTATAACCCCAGCTCTATTTATTGGTTTGAACAAGATACGTCTTATTTGAAATGAATTGAATGAATAAGTCAGAAAAGAAAAATCTTTCTTTTGGATTCCTGGTATTCTACGACTCTTTTCCACACTAATTACCAATTCTTTTCTTGGTCATTGAGATTCGTGGATAATTTAGACTACTATTTAGGGATAGATCGTACCTCTTTTTTTTTATCCCCTCGAACAAATCGAAATGATTGAAGTTTTTCTATTTGGAATCGTCTTAGGCCTAATTCCTATTACTTTAGCGGGATTATTCGTGACTGCGTATTTGCAATACAGGCGTGGGGATCAGTTGGATCTTTGATTGAGTAATATTTCTTTTTTGATTGACCTCCTCCAGACCAGAGAGGAGGTCAAATTGGAGTTGCAATTCAACTTTGTTTTGTTAAGTTATTTTACTCTGCTTCGACATAAGATAGATGGAATCACGCTCTGTAGGATTTGAACCTACGACATCGGGTTTTGGAGACCCGCGTTCTACCGAACTGAACTAAGAGCGCTTTCATTCAAAAAGAAAACCCTTTTCTACTCCTAACGTGTCTCACGTACGTATAGTATCCACAAATTCAAGTTATACCCACTTTAATTGATCTCCTCGCTACTGCCCATAAAGAAGAAAGAAGTAATAGGTAGGGATGACAGGATTTGAACCTGTGACATTTTGTACCCAAAACAAACGCGCTACCAAGCTGCGCTACATCCCTTTTCCAAATTGTTGTACAATGGCATTGTACACAATTCCTGTCTTGTTTTCCACATCGTAATTTTCTTCTCTTTCTCTATCTATATAGAACCTTCTTGTCATTTCTTCTTTTTGGTCTCATATAATCAAGTCAAGGAATGGTATACATCTAAAATCGAATCTAATTTCACCTATAAAAGAAAGATTACTATTCCTTGGTAATGTATAGGAAGAAGAGGTCATCTTTTTCTTTTTTAGGGATAGGAAAATCTCGTCTATACGGTTCATTCTATATAGAATATTGATTTTGTTTTTTTAGTTAGGAATTTCGCATAAACAAAAGAAATACAAAAGATCTTGGGCAAGAGTATCTGATCATATATGTATTCCAATAAGGAAGGAGGATTTTCAATGCGGGATATAAAAACATATCTCTCTGTAGCACCCGTGCTAAGTACTCTATGGTTTGGGGCTTTAGCAGGTTTATTGATAGAAATTAATCGTTTATTCCCAGATGCTTTGTCATTCCCTTTTTTTTAATTCTAGTTATTGCTATGCGAGGAATTCTTCGTGACATGACGAAAATTTTCCCTTTTTCAATCCTTTTTTTTTTAGTATAGGAAGGAAAAAGAAAGAAAAGATGGATTGGGTTGAACCTCAGAGTCATGAAAAATTCGGTAAATCCCATTTTGGAAAACAGAAATTCAATTAAAAGCGGTATCCAAGCTAAGTCAGGCCTCAGAAATCAGAGCATAGAAAGAGGCTGGGCTGGCTACTTAAATGAAAGGATTTCGAAGCAAAATCCTTGCTAATTCGACAAGGATTGTATTCTTTAATTATTTCTCCATTTTTTATTACTTAATTTAAGAATTTCCAAAATTTTTTATTCTAATGGATTTTATTCTTCTTCTTCGGATTCAAAATAGAAGAATAAAAGAATAAGTAGAAGAATTAAGTTAAGTCAATCCAAAAAAGAAAGGAGGTTCATGGCCAAGGGGAAAGATGTTAGAATCAGACTTATTTTGGAATGTATCAGTTGTGTTCGAAAAGGTGCCAATAAGGAATCGACGGGGATTTCTAGATATAGTACTCAAAAGAATCGCCACAATACACCTGGACAATTAGAATTCAAAAAATTTTGTCGTTATTGTCGCAAGCATACGACTCATGGCGAAATAAAAAAATAGGAGCATCGTGTGTTCGATCTTTCCAAAGAACAGATTTAATATATAGAACATAGATAGAATACAAAATACAAATCAACTCATTTGATTTCAGGTAGATATTATTTCATATGTATAGAGGGTATTCATATACTATATATGAATCAAATAATATATGGACCAAAGAAAGACTACTTCTTCTGGATCCAAAATTAATAAAATAAAGAAATCCATTTTTTTTCCAATTTTTTAATAAAGAATAAATCATGTATACATCTAAACAACCTTTTCATAAATCTAAGCAACCCTTTCGTAAATCCAAGCAAACTTTTCAAAAATCCAAGCAAACTTTTCGTAAGTCCAAGCAAACTTTTCGTAAATCCAAACAACCTTTTCGTAAATCCAAACAACCTTTTCGTAGGCGTCCTCGGATTGGCCCGGGGGATCCAATTGATTATAGAAACATGAGTTTAATTAATCGATTTATTAGTGAACAAGGAAAAATATTATCGAGACGAATAAATAGATTAACCTTGAAACAACAACGATTAATTACTCTTGCTATAAAACAGGCTCGTATTTTATCTTTCTTACCATTTCGTAACTATGAGAATGAGAAGCAATTTCAAGCCCAGTCAATTTCAATAATTACTGGTCCTAGACCCAGAAAAAATAGACATATTCCTCAATTAACGCAAAAGTTCAATTCCAATCGAAACTTAAGAAACTCCAACCAGAATTTAAGAAACAACAATCGGAACTTAAGTTCCGATTGTTGATGTTTTATTCGAAAGGGCCAGACCTATATATAAGGAAAGTAATCCAGTTTTGATTCTTGTGTTTGTTATAAGAAAGAAAAATGGGGAAGAATAAATAGTTTTTTTATTTATTGCAACATGCTCGTTGATTCTTACCACTTAATCTTAATTTATTGTATCTTCCCGGAGTTCCCTCTCCGGGAATTCGGTTTTAATTATTCCTGTATATTACTTTTTTATCCATTTAATTGATGATCTTTATTTTATTGGAAATCGTGTAAAGATTATTTGGATTTGATACAGCTACTTGTGCAAGCATTTTACGATTAAGAATCAATTCCTTCTTGTACAGATTGTGTATTAATTTACTATAACTATTGAATACTTTATATATCCGCGTTGCTGCGTTTATCCGAGTGATCCACAAACGACGAAAATCCCTCTTTTGCCTGCCTCTATCTCGATGAGAGGAAACAAAAGCTCTTCTTACTTGTTGAGTAATCATTCGATTAAGTCTTAAATGAGCCCCTCTAAAGTTTGAGGCAAATGAACGCATTTTTGTTCGTCGTCTCCGAGCTATATATCCTCGCGGAACTCTGGTCATTGAATCAAATTAACCTTAATGAATAACTAATGATTTCTCTTCTTTTAGCCATCCTTTTTCCCATTAATAACAAAACGAATTATTCCGATATATAAAATATTAATTCCAATGGCTTTTGCTACTGTAACCTTCCCAACCACGATTTTTTATTCTATTCCCTTCAGTTATTTCGCATAGAAATAACAAATTCTAACGATACTCAAAAAAATAGTGGGTTCCATCGTTTCTATGGTTCCCTTTTAAACGGTGAGGCCCTCTCTATACACCGGAGCCCTTTCTTTCATTTCATCAAAAGGTATTGTGAACTTGTATAGTTCACATTCTTTGGCTCTACCTATCCATTATAGAGTAAATAGCTCTTTTCACAATAAGAGTTATCCATACAGTGACGGCATTTAATTATGAAAGTTGGCTAAGTAGCTGACCCTGTTAGTCCGTTCTTTTAAGATAAAGGAGCATAAGCCTTTTTCTTTTTATTACTATTTCCTCCGCTTAATGGATAACCATTCTCTACCAATGGGGGAATTGCTTCTTATTTCCAATTTAGATGATTGGATTTGCACCAAAGGAAACCAGAAATTCCATATTACCATAGAAATCTAGGATAGAGCTTCTCTATCCTATTCATTGGTACCGATCATGGATACTTCCAAAATTGTCTTATTTGTTTGAACTCATGATCTGAACGAGTCACACATACACCCTAGCACATGTTCCTCGACGCTGAGGACATCCCTTAAGCGCGGCCGATTTTCTAGCATTTCGTATTGGCTGTCTTGCGTTTCTAATAAGTTGTTTAACCGTTGGCATGTCGTATGTATATAGAAAAAAAGGATTGGTTTAGATCGATCTTAACCTGATGATTGATCATCATGAAGTATTTCTATTTTCTATTAAATCGCAGAAAACCTGAATTTAGGTTTGAAATAAATTTACAAGAAATGCGACCACTACCAATCCTTAAACATTTCTGGAAACCACACTGGATCAGTATCGCAGTGCTCGTCAATCATTTCATCCCCTACAATATCGACAAGTCCATAAGCTTTGGCTTCGTCTGCTGACATAAAAACATCCCTTTCCATGTCTTCGGATACAACCCAAAAAGGCTTGCCTGTTCTTAGTGCATAAACCCTTGTGATCATTTCGCGAACTTTGTGTAACTCCTCCACTTCTAGGAAAAATTCTGGTGTCCTTGCCCGATAATAAGCACTAGCAGGTTGGTGAAGCATAATCCTCGCGTGAGGGAATGCTATACGCTTGGTGGGTTCTCCTCCAAGCAGAATGAAGGATGCCATGGACGCAGCTATTCCGAGGCATATTGTATATATATCTGGTGTCACCGTTTGCATCGTATCAAAAATTGCCATTCCTGAGATTAGCCACCCGCCTGGGGAGTTTATAAACAAAAAAATATCGCTAATTCCATCTTCTATACTGAGATATACCATGAGACCTGTAATATGATTCGTGATCTCGCAACGAATCTCTTGACCTAAAAAAAGTGTCCTTTCTCGATACATAACATTGTATAAGTCAACCCAAGTCGCTTCTTCATCTCCGGGAATCCGGTAAGGTACTTTTGGAACACCAATGGGCATATTAGATTAATATTATTAAATTTAAGTAAGAAAACTATACTTTAATATGGAAACGTAAGAATGGAAGAGAAAGAAAGAATCCGCAGTTTATTGTCTTTTTTTTTTTTCTTATTCTATATGAATACTATGGATTCTATTAATACGTAGATTGAAATAATACATAGATTGAAAGGTTATATCTATAAGGAAGGTAAGACAGATTGAATAAAGAAAAAAGAATCGGTGATTGGAATGATAAACAAAGAGGGATAGGGATCTATTCTTCGTTTTTTTTCCAAATAGGCCAAGCTACCCATTGCATATTGGCACTTATCGAGTATAGAATAGATCTGCTTCTCTTTCTTCTTACGAATTACGAACAGAATTGGCTTCTTATTTTTAATGGAATGAAATAAATATTCACGCTTTCTGACACAGAATCCCCTAAAGGGGTTAGGTACATAGGATATGGATAGTCTTTTCCAATGCGATAAAATAAAGCGACATCGTGTCTATTTTTCTTTGCTAAAGGGGTATTTCCATGGGTTTGCCTTGGTATCGTGTTCATACTGTTGTATTGAATGATCCGGGTCGATTGCTTTCGGTGCATATAATGCACACAGCTCTAGTTTCTGGTTGGGCCGGCTCGATGGCTTTATACGAATTAGCGGTTTTTGATCCCTCTGATCCTGTTCTGGATCCAATGTGGAGACAAGGTATGTTCGTCATTCCCTTCATGACTCGTTTAGGAATAACCAATTCGTGGGGTGGTTGGAGTATTTCAGGAGGAACTGTAACGAATCCGGGTATTTGGAGTTATGAAGGTGTGGCAGGTGCGCATATTGTGTTTTCTGGCTTGTGTTTCTTGGCAGCTATCTGGCATTGGGTATATTGGGACCTAGAAATATTCTGTGATGAGCGGACGGGAAAACCCTCTTTGGATTTGCCCAAGATTTTTGGAATTCATTTATTTCTTGCAGGGGTGGCTTGCTTTGGCTTTGGCGCATTTCATGTAACGGGTTTGTATGGTCCTGGGATATGGGTGTCCGATCCTTATGGACTAACTGGAAAAGTACAAGCTGTAAATCCAGCGTGGGGTGTAGAAGGTTTTGATCCTTTTGTTCCGGGGGGAATAGCTTCTCATCATATTGCTGCGGGTACATTGGGCATATTAGCGGGCCTATTCCATCTTAGTGTCCGTCCGCCTCAACGTCTATACAAAGGATTACGTATGGGCAATATTGAAACTGTACTTTCCAGTAGTATCGCTGCTGTTTTTTTTGCAGCTTTCATAGTTGCCGGAACTATGTGGTATGGGTCAGCAACTACCCCAATCGAATTATTTGGGCCTACTCGTTATCAGTGGGATCAGGGATACTTTCAGCAAGAAATATATCGAAGAGTTAGCGATGGGTTAGCCGAAAATCTTAGTTTATCAGAAGCTTGGTCTAAAATTCCCGAAAAATTAGCCTTTTATGATTATATTGGTAATAATCCGGCAAAGGGGGGATTATTCAGAGCAGGCTCAATGGACAATGGGGATGGAATAGCTGTTGGATGGTTAGGACATCCCGTCTTTAGAGATAAAGAAGGGCGCGAGCTTTTTGTACGCCGTATGCCTACTTTTTTTGAAACATTTCCGGTTGTTTTGGTAGATGAAGAGGGAATTGTGAGAGCGGACGTTCCTTTTAGAAGAGCAGAATCCAAATATAGTGTTGAACAAGTAGGCGTAACGGTGGAGTTCTATGGTGGCGAACTTAATGGAGTAAGTTATTCTGATCCTGCTACTGTAAAAAAATATGCGAGGCGTTCCCAATTAGGGGAAATTTTTGAATTAGATCGGGCTACTCTGAAATCGGATGGTGTTTTTCGCAGCAGTCCAAGGGGTTGGTTCACTTTTGGTCATGCTACCTTTGCTTTGCTCTTCTTTTTCGGACACATTTGGCATGGCGCTAGAACCTTGTTCCGAGATGTTTTTGCTGGTATTGATCCAGACTTGGATGCTCAAGTGGAATTTGGAACATTCCAAAAAGTTGGAGATCCAACTACAAGGAGACAGGCAGTCTGATACCACATTGCTATGGTATCTTTCATCTCTCTTTTTTGATTTGACATGGGAAACATCTCCCATCCTTTCTTTGACTCTTTTTCTTTCTTTATATGGGAAATGATCCCAAATGACAAATGAATAGGTGTGGAAGTTATAATTGTAAATAAACCACGATCGAATCTATGGAAGCATTGGTTTATACGTTCCTTTTAGTTTCGACTTTAGGGATAATTTTTTTCGCTATCTTCTTCCGAGAACCACCTAAGGTTCCGACTAAAAAAATGAAATAATTTCATTGAAGTAAGAAGTCTCCCCATCTGGGAGACTTCTTACTTCAATTAGTCCCCGTGTTCTTCGAATGGATCTCTTAATTGTTGAGAGGGTTGCCCAAACGCGGTATATAAGGCATACCCAGTAAAGCTTACAAGTAAACCAGATATGGAGATGGCGACTAAAGTTGCTGTTTCCATTTTTATAGAATTTCAAGATTACAATGGATCTACGAAAAGATCGTGTATTTACAACTACAACGGAATAGTATACAAAGTCAACACCAATGATTAAATAGAATTTATGGCTACACAAACCGTTGAAGATAGTTCTAGACCTGGGCCAAGACGAACTCGCGCAGGTAGTTTATTGAAACCCTTGAATTCGGAATATGGGAAAGTAGCTCCGGGTTGGGGGACTACTCCTTTTATGGGGGTCGCAATGGCTTTATTCGCGATATTCCTATCTATCATTTTAGAAATTTATAATTCTTCTGTTTTACTGGACGGAATTTTAATGAATTAGGTTTCTACTAACTAAAACTACGAAGTCATAGTTTTTCCATCCAAAAAAGCCTTTCTACTTTAAGCTCTACATTTCTAGACATTCTGGTAGTTCGACCGTGGAATTTTTTTGTTTCGGTATCTCTGGAATATGAGTGTGTGACTTGTTAGAATTGATCCTATTGATAATACATAGAAAGGGCCTGTTATCTCTATCAAGATGATTCTAATTCGTCGGATATTTATTATTTATTCTAGTATCTGGAACACGAAATAGATAGAGTGGATCAAGAAAAAAAAATGGAACTATGATTCATACTCACTATTCAGACCTCGCAACCAGACTGAAAAAAATTCAAGTAGTTTTTAATAAAAAAAGAAAATGTCTTCCTTCCAAATTTGTTTGCCCAAAAGACAACTTTTTTTTTCTCTTGATTTTGTCGAGTTATTACACCGATTCAATAAATGATCATCAAGCGGTTCTTATTCGAAGAACCCTTGCCTTTTGTTTAGCTTGAGACTCAATCATCGTGGCTCTAGTATGAATCTAAGGTTTTAATTGAACTGATTCATAGGATCGCAACAAGATAATTTCTATCAGAAAACTACTAGAATTTTTGCTTTATTTATTTACTAGTAAAACAAAACAAGAGTAAATCCGCATTACGCAAAAAAAAAAAAAAGAAATCCAAAATAGGGAAGAGAAAAGTCAAGAGGCCTCTAATGACCAACATAAGGCAAAGAAAGGAAGACAGATGAGCCAACTTGAGATTTTTTGGCATTATCATCACAAAGAATAAATTCTGGATTTTTCTTATTTCATATCTTCAAGGCAAATCGACCCAATCCAGTGGCTGATGAAGTTTTGAACCCTTTTTTTTCTAATATCCGTTGAAAATTTGTGTGTTTCTGCTTGAGCCGTACGAGATGAAATTTTCATATACGGTTCTCGGAGGGGGACTCGGGTTAGTTACCTATCTCAATAAAGTATATGATTGGTTTGAGGAACGTCTTGAGATTCAGGCAATTGCGGATGATATAACTAGTAAATATGTTCCTCCTCATGTCAACATATTTTATTGTTTAGGGGGAATTACACTTACTTGTTTTCTAGTACAAGTCGCTACAGGTTTTGCTATGACTTTTTACTACCGCCCAACCGTTACAGAGGCTTTTTCCTCGGTTCAATACATAATGACCGAGGCCAACTTTGGTTGGTTAATCCGATCAGTTCATCGATGGTCAGCAAGTATGATGGTTCTAATGATGATCCTGCACGTATTTCGTGTGTATCTCACAGGTGGATTTAAAAAACCCCGCGAATTAACTTGGGTCACAGGTGTGGTTTTGGCTGTATTGACTGCATCGTTTGGTGTAACTGGTTATTCTTTGCCTTGGGATCAAATTGGTTATTGGGCAGTCAAAATTGTGACAGGTGTACCTGAAGCGATTCCGGTAATAGGATCGCCTTTAGTGGAGTTATTGCGTGGAAGTGCTAGTGTGGGCCAATCCACTTTGACTCGTTTTTATAGTTTACATACTTTTGTACTGCCTCTGCTTACCGCCGTATTTATGTTAATGCACTTTCCAATGATACGTAAGCAAGGTATTTCGGGTCCTTTATAGGGAAGGCATATCATAGAGAAAGATAATTCTAATTCTCATATATCATATCGGGTAGGTTGTGGTATTTCATTGCTACAAACATGGGTTATTGTAAAATAAGACATGTCATTTGGATACTTTTCTTCAACTCCGAAGTATTTTGATACAAATAGTTGAAGTTAATTTTACGAAAGAAAATAAGGCGGATTATGGGAGTGTGTGACTTGAATTATTGATTTGGCCATGCAGATAAAGAATTGGATCTGCCACATTAGAATTCACAACCAAAGGTGTCTCCGCATCCAATCAACACGTAAGTCCCCTATCTAGGAAGGATAGGCTGGTTCACTTGAGGAGAATATTTTCTATGATCATACCCCGACCATGTCATCCATGAACAGGCTCCGTAAGATCCCATAGAGTAGAAATGGAATAAGTCATATCACATGATCTAATTCTCTATTTATTACACTTACTTTTTTATTATAGTATGGAAATGCATTCATTTTCTTTGCATCGATTGCGATCCGCAATACTATCGGAGTAAAAGAAGGTATCTAAGGAAGAACGTAGGCTAGACTTTTGGATTTTTTATTAGTAACAAGTAAATACTTTGTTTGGACGTAAGAAATTTGCGATATTGAGGGGATAAACACCAACTAATCAAGAGACATGAGACAATCCACAAAGCAATTGATCATGATCAAATTTGCAAGCCCACTTGGATATTGAGCATTTACCCATAAGAATAGGATTCTTTTCAATGAGTAGTTGTAGGTGCAACTTCGGAAAAGAGAATCTGATAAAGCTTTTCTTACCTAGAGTCATTGAGTCATTATATACCTTATTCTATTATGGATCTTCCACGGTCTTTTTTCTTTCATTCTTGCTCGAGCCGGATGATGAAAAATTCTCATGTCCGGTTCCTTTGGGGGATGGATCCTAAAGAATTCACCTATCCCAATAACAAAGAAACCTGACTTAAATGATCCTGTATTAAGAGCAAAATTAGCTAAAGGGATGGGACATAATTATTACGGGGAACCCGCGTGGCCCAACGATCTTTTATATATTTTTCCAGTAGTAATTCTAGGTACTATTGCATGTAATGTAGGTTTAGCAGTTCTTGAGCCGTCAATGATTGGTGAACCGGCGGATCCGTTTGCAACTCCTCTGGAAATATTACCCGAGTGGTACTTCTTTCCCGTGTTTCAAATACTCCGTACAGTACCCAATAAGTTATTGGGCGTTCTCTTAATGGTTTCTGTGCCAACGGGCTTATTGACAGTACCCTTTCTAGAGAATGTCAATAAATTCCAAAATCCATTTCGTCGCCCAGTAGCTACGACAGTCTTTTTAATCGGTACTGCGGTAGCTCTTTGGTTAGGTATTGGAGCAACATTACCCATTGAAAAATCCTTAACTTTAGGTCTTTTTTAGGGATTTTTCAGGTTGATTCATTCAACCGTGAAGTACCGTGCATAGGTATCTAGGAAATAGTTACTTCCAAGTGAATCTTCCCTAGATACCTAAAATCCATTTTATTATGATCCATTTCGCGAAAATATAGATTGTGCCAAAGATGCAAAATTGTTTTCTTTTTTTTTATTCTAACTCGAAAAGGAAGAAGAGGAAAAAATTGCAATGGATTTAAAACGAGAACTTATTCTTAGGTAAATCAATTGGGAGATGCTTCTCTAGAGTGTCCCATATCTGTTTTCCATCTTCCATACGAAAACTGTCAATTCTCATAAGATCTTCTTCAGTCTTACTCAAAAGGTCCAATAGTGTATGTATATTGGCCCTTTTGAGACAATTATACGTTCTAGAAGGCAATTCTAATTGATCAATAAAAATACAATTCAATGGAATTCCTTTTTTGTTTTTCTTTAGATTAGTTAATTTTTTTTGAAAGGTTAAAAGGGGTGGAGTAAACCTGTTTTTATTTTCTTCGAAACTAGTGCCCTCTTCCTCCGCGTGTAGAAAAGGAAGAAATAAATCAATCAAATTACGAGAAGCCTCATAAAGCGCTTCCTTAGGGGTTAAACTTCCATTCGTCCATATTTCTAGAAAAAGTATCTCGTGTTTTTCATTTCCATTCCCACAATAAAAAATACTATAATTCACATTTCGAACAGGCATGGATACAGCATCTATGGGATAACTTCCATCTTGAGAGTTCTTTCTGAGTTCCGTGTGATATCCTCGATCTCTCTTGATCTGTAACTCAATACAGAAATCAATGGGCTCTGTCAAGTTAGCTATAGGTTGTGCCATATCAACGATCTCTACGGAAGGGGGTAAGATGATATCTTGAGCAGTTATGTATCTAGGACCTTTGACACAAATTGATGCGTCTCTAACTCCATAGAGATTACTTCTCAATACAATTTCTTTCAAATTTAGTAAAATTTCTTGTACGGATTCTTCAATACCTGCTATTGTAGAATATTCGTGTGGCACGCTCCCAAATTTTGCACGTGTGATACATGTTCCTTCTATTTCTCCAAGTAAAGCTCTTCGCAAGGCAATACCGACGGTATCCGCTTGACCTTTTCTAAGCGGGGACAAAATGAAACGACCATAATAAAGACGCTTACTATCTACTCTTGATTCAACACACTTCCACTGTAGTGTTTGAGTGGATCCTGCTACCTCCTCTCGAACCATAATAGACTAGTATTATTATTTGATCATTGAATCGTTTATTTCTCTTGAAAGCGGTTTAATTCTTTTACAGACGTCTTTTTTTAGGAGGTCGACATCCATTATGCGGCATAGGTGTTACATCGCGTATACAACTTAATCGTACACCACTTTTAGCAATGGCTCGTAATGCGGCATCTCTTCCACTACCAGCACCCTTTACCATAACTTCTGCTCGTTGCAAACCCACTGTACGAATAGCATCTACTGCTGTTCTTTGACCAGCATAGGGTGATGCTTTTCTTGAGCTTTTGAATCCACAAGTACCCGCGGAGGACCAGAAAACCACCCGACCCTGCGGGTCTGTAACAGTTATAATGGTATTGTTGAAACTAGCTTGAACATGAATAACTCCTTTTGTTATTCTACGTGCACTCTTCCGTAAACTAAAACGCGCATTCCTACGCAAACCAATACGCACTTTCCTACGTGAACCAATTTTTGGTATAGCTTTTGTCATATTTTATTATCTCATAAATATGAGTTAGAAATAACAAAAAGAAAAAAAGATACAAAGATATCCGTTTCAGGGTAAAATATATCCTTTACTTTAATTATTTTATTTGGAATTTGGACATTTCCGCGGGTACTTTTTTTACTTTTTAGAAAGTAAAGTTCTTTTTCGAAAGATTACCCCTGTCTTTGTTTATGCTTCGGGTTGGAACAAATGACTCTAATTCGTCCACGCCTACGAATCAGTCGACATTTTGTACAAATTTTACGAACAGAAGCTCTTATTTTCATATTTCCGTATTCCTTTCTTAAACTATGAATCTAATCTTTGGAAAAAATAAGTCTCTTCGCTTGAATTTTGGAACTTTGAATTTATTACCCTAGAAAAAAAAAAAGAAAAACCTAATTCTTTGAATCTTTGGTATCCTTCAAATCTTCGGTATCCTTCAAATCTTCGGTATCCTTCGAGTCTTCGGTACGCTTCGAATCCTTATGGGGAAGTCTATAAATTATACGTCCCTTGCTTGAATCATAACGACTTACTTCAATTTTGACCCTATCCCCCATCAGTATTCGTATAGAACTAGACCGGATCTTTCCTGAAATATAGCCCAGAATGATGGTGTCATTCTCTAGGCGAACGCGGAACATTCCGTTGGGTAGGGCTTCCGTAACTAAACCTTCGAAAGTGACTTTTGCTTCTCTCGGGTTTTTTTTTTCTCTCCTATTTTTTTTTTCTGTCATATTTTTTTTTCTCCTATTTTTCTATTTTGATTTTCAAATAAAAAAAAACGTTGTATTTTTATTTGAAAAATAGGAAGTTCGAGATAGAATTCGGGTACTATAGGAGGGGCGATTACCATATATAACATAAGACTTCTCCCCCAATTCTGTTTAGTCGAGCTTCTCGATCTGTCATTATACCTCGAGAAGTAGAAAGAATAGCAATTCCCATTCCGCCCAAAACTTTAGGAATTCCTTGATAGTTGGCATAAATTCGTAAGCCGGGTCGGCTGATACGCTTTAAAAAGGTTCTAGTTCTATATATTCCTTTTCTAGTCTTTCTCTTTTGATGTCGCAAAGTTGAAACCAAGAAATATCTGTTACTTTCCTGATGTTTCCGAACACTTTCAATAAAACCCTCTCGTAGAAGTATTTTAACAATGTTTTCGGTAATATTTGTAGATACTACTCGAACTGTTCCTTTTTTATTCATGTCCGCGTTTCTTATAGAGGTTAGTAAATCAGCAATAGTGTCCTTGCCCATAAGACTCTAATTCTAGGTTCCTCCTAATTTTTCTATAATCAACATGTTTTCTTTTTTTTTTTTATTTTGGATTTTAAAGCATATACGTGAAACACAATCTACTAATTTTTTCTTTGATCTATATCTTGCCTACTAGTATTTATAATACTTCAGGAGCTAATGAAACTATTTTAGTAAAATTCAACTCTCTCAATTCCTCGGCGATCGCGCCAAAAACTCGAGTTCCTTTTGGATTTCCTTTTTGATCAATGATAACCGCTGCATTGTCATCATAGCGTATTATTATACCGTCTTCGCATTTGAACTCTTTACATGTACGTACAATTACAGCTCGAATTACTTCGGATCTTTCTAGAGGCATTTGGGGCACTGCGTCTTTGATTACAGCAACAATAACATCACCAATACGAGCATATCGCTGATTACTAGCAGCTCCTATGACTCGAATACACATCAATTTTCGAGCTCCACTGTTATCTGCTACATTTAAAAGGGTCTGAGGTTGAATCATATTATTTTGATTTCAATTTGTTATTTCAATGCAAAAGGATGAAAGAAATATTGTCTTTCCAGAAAGAAAAACCTGGTTTTTTTATCTTCAATACTCCTTTTTTTGGGTTCTATATCTCTATCTCTAATCGAAGAAATTGACTTCGTATGGGCATTTTACTGGCAGCTATGGAGATAGCTGCTCTAGCTACAGTTTCGGATACTCCGCCCATTTCATAAAGTATTCGACCTGGTTTAACAACGGCTACCCAATATTCGGGGGATCCCTTTCCTGAGCCCATACGTGTTTCCGTGGGTCTTAGTGTAACCGGTTTGTCGGGAAATATACGTACCCATAGTTTTCCACCACGACGTGCATATCGTGTCATTGCTCTTCGTCCTGCTTCTATCTGTCTCGACGTGATCCAAGCGGGTTCAAGTGCTTGAAGAGCATATCTACCAAAACAAATACGATTGCCTCGGCAGGATTTTCCCTTCATTCTTCCTCTATGTTGTTTACGAAATCTGGTTCTTTTGGGGTTATAGTCGATGGTTCTTTCTTAGTTCCATCTCTACTGCAAAACTGGACATGAGAGTTTCTTCTCATCCAGCTCCTCGCGAATGAAATGAGAAAGCGTGCAAATTTCTCTAATTCCATAATATTTTGGAATATTATGGATAGATGCACATTAATAGATAATAGAAAAAGTTAGGGTTTTTTTAATATTGAATATTGAATTTGTTAAAATAGATAAATATATAGTCAAGAAAGAAGATCTAGAATATATCTAGATGTGTGTGTCTATTTATCTATATTCTATATTTATGGATAATGTAATCTTTCTTAACAAAAAATCTCCTTATTTTTACTCTTATTGAATCGCGGTAAAGTATTCTAATTCAATAAATATTTCGCGGGCGAATATTTACTCTTTCCTGTCTTATTTGTTAATTTATATTATAACCTTACCAAATAAGGCAATTTTTTTGGTTTGTTCCGCCATCCCACCCAATGAAGTATTAGGATTCTTTTCAATAAAATCCTATGCAGTCATAGGTTCTGTCGTTCCCACTACTTCTCCTTTAATGGTTAGGTCTGAATCCCACAATGGAGCTTCCAAAAAATTTCTTTCCGAGTCAATTTTCTCAGTTTTATTAACCCGGGCCGCTCTTTATTATTGTTTTAAATTTGTATTTCTTGTTTCAAGTTACGATTTCGAATTCTCTGTTATTTTTATTATATTGATGCTTTATCACATTGCCTTTTATGATGTAACTCATAGACCATACATATTGGAATCCTATATCTTTCTTATTCCTATTCTTTCCTTCTATCATCCCTCCTTTTATCCACATCCCTTTAGTTTTGCTTCACAACCTAGAATCCATTTTCTTTTTTAGAGAAAAAATTGCAGTTGCTACAACTATATGATAGATCTACTCATTTATGATAGATGTATCATATAGTGACTGTTTCTTAGTTAGGATCTCGACAATACGAAGCAATAGGTTGGTTATTAGTTAATTTTCTATAATTACTAAGTTTTTTTCTTTTTCTATTTATAGTAGGGTTCAGTCAATTTTTTTGAATCTCCATTTTCGACTCTAAAGAAAAAACTAACGAGTCACACACTAAGCATAGCAATTATATTAAAAGATTTATCAATTTTCATTAAATCTTATAGAAAGAGGTAGAATTTCTTCTTCTTTTTCAGGGATTTCAGGAAAAATAAGGCTCTTGTCATTTTTTATTCTATCACTGAACAGAATGGGAAGACAAGGCTAGTTATTCTTCGTCTACGAATATCCAAATTTTTACACCTAATACTCCATAGATAGTTCGAATTGGATAGCAGCAATAATCAATTTTAGCGCGAATTGTTTGGAGGGGAAGTCTACCCTTTTTGATGCATTCGGCACGTGCAATTTCTTTCCCTGCGAGACGACCTGCAATTTTGACTTTTACTCCCCTTATATCTGCTTTTTTAGTTAATTCAATGGCTTTTTTCATTGCCTTTCGGAATGAAACTCTATTTTTTAATTGGAAAGCTATATATTCTGCAAGAATGTTAGGTTGTCTATAAGGTTCTTTAACTTTTTCAATAGCAATATTAAGTCTCTGGTTTACAGAATTAACTTCCTTTTGTAGATCTTTCTCTAATTCTTCGATTGCTCCTTTTTTCTTTAATAAATTGGGGAATCCAATATGGATTATGACGTGGATCGTATCGATTTCTTTTTGAATTTCTATATGTGTAATTACTTCGGAACTTGAGCCTGAGTCCATTTTTCTATTATGTGTAATTACTTCGGAACTTGAGTCTGATTCTATTTTTCTATTCGAGCCTTTTTTCCTATTCTTTTGTATATAGTTCTTGATACAATTCCGTATTTTTTTATCTTCCTGTAGACCTTCAGAATAATTTTTTGGTTGTGCGAACCAAAAGGAATGGTGATTTTGGGTTGTACCAAGTCTGAAACCGAGTGGATTTATTTTTTGTCCCATATTTTTCTATTCTATTTTTTTTTTACTGGGAATCGAAATCTTAGATGGATCTAAAGATTATTTAGATTTCTTTACTATATTTAGTACAATTGTTATATGACACATGGTTTTTTTTATGGGAGAACTACGTCCTCGAGCTCGAGGTCTGAATTTTTTCATAATAGTACTCCTACTGACTTCGGCTTTAGTGATGAATAAATTCGCTTTGTCGAAATCCCTATAATGAGTAGCATTTGCTGCTGCCGAATAAACCAACTTTAGGATGGGATAAGATGCTTGATAAGGCATGAGGTTCAGTATCATAACAGTTTCTTCGTAGTAACGCCAGCGAATCTCATCAAGAACTCTTTGTGCTTTGAAAACAGACATATGGATGCGTTTTTGTGCTTTGAAAACCCGTTCGAACTTAAGTAGACGATCGGTTGGAACTTTCCTTGCGAGTTTCCTTAGCCCACTCTTCTTCTTCTTTATTCTAGGGGTATACTTTACCAGTTTGAAACTTGTCATAAATAAGGTTATTCCCCGCCTACCTTTGTTTGTTTTTTTTTTATTTTGAATCTTTCTATTCTGAATTCAGTTAACGACGAGATTTAGTATCTTTTCTTGCACTTTCATAACTCGTGAAATGCCGAGTAGGCACGAATTCCCCCAATTTGCGACCTACCATAGGATTTGTTATGTAAATAGGTATATGTTCCTTTCCATTATGAATCGCGATTGTATGGCCAACCATTGCGGGTAGAATGCTAGATGCCCGGGACCACGTTACTATTGTTTCTTTCTCCTCCTTCATATTGACCTTTTCGATTTTTGCCAATAAATGATGAGCTACAAAAGGATTCGTTTTTTTTCGTGTCACAGCTGATTACTCCTTTTTCCATTTTAAAGAGTGGCATTCTATGTCCAATATCTCGATCGAAGTATGGAGGTCAGAATAAATAGAATAATGATGAATGGAACAAAGAGAAAAATCCTTTAGCTGGATAAGGGGCGGATGTAGCCAAGTGGATCAAGGCAGTGGATTGTGAATCCACCATGCGCGGGTTCAATTCCCGTCGTTCGCCCATCGCATTATTGCAAATTCCAAAAATGCAATTTTCCATATTCCTAGTTACGTATTTACTTACGGCGACGAAGAATAAAACTATCACTATATTTTTTCCTTTTCCTAGTTCTTCTTCCAAGCGCAGGATAACCCCAAGGGGTTGTGGGTTTTTTTCTACCAATGGGGGCTTTCCCTTCACCGCCCCCATGGGGGTGGTCCACAGGGTTCATAACTACCCCTCTTACTACGGGGCGTTTACCTAGCCAACACTTAGATCCGGCTCTACCCAAACTTTTTTGGTTCACCCCAACATTACCCACTTGTCCGACTGTTGCTAAGCAATTTTGGGATACCAAACGGACCTCCCCAGATGGTAATCTTAAAGTGGCCGATTTACCCTCTTTTGCAATCAGTTTCGCTACAGCACCTGCTGCTCTAGCTAATTGCCCACCCCTTCCACGTGTGATTTCTATGTTATGTATGGCCGTGCCTAAGGGCATATCGGTTGAAGTAGATTCTTCTTTTCTCTCAAAAAACCCCTTCCCAAACTGTACAAGCTTCTTCCAAAGCATACAGCTTTCTAGATGTATATGACGATCTCTAGACAGATGGATCTTATATGAATCGTATGATGAAGTACCACATGAGTGGATATATAGGAAAGGAATCCAAATCTGCCGAATCGCTCATGTTATGATCTTCTACATCCTAGGTCTCCGCGTTCCGTCATCTGGCTTATGTTCTTCATGTAGCATTCAGATCGAATGACTCTATGAAATTACGTCGATACTTCCACATATTATGGGTAACGTAGGAGACATCCCTATTTTCCCCGGGGGGTCTTAATTACCACTGCTTAGCTTTCAATTCGCCTCTGACCATCAAATTAAATGTGAATAACCCGTCCTCCTCTCTTTGAAACAAGGGGCGCTTCCGGTTCTGTGCGTGCTTCAAACAATTTTGTCTTCTCCATATTACCATATCTCTAGAGTCAATAATTTTCTATGAGGAACTACTGAACTCAATCACTTGCTGCCGTTACTCAACAGTTTTCTGTTGAGGTCTATCCCGTAGAGGTAGTCAAATTGGATCAGTGATCGATTTCTAGGTTTCGTCGTAAACCTAATTGGTTACTTCCAATTACGTAAATCAATAGTTCAAACCGCACTCAAAGGTAGGGCATTTCCCATTGATATAGGAACTTTTGTACCAGAAACAATAGTATCTCCAATTATAGCCCCTCTGGGATGTAAAATATATCTCTTCTCACCATCCCCATAGTGTATGAGACAAATGTATGCATTTCGATTAGGGTCGTATTCTATGGTTACGATTCTACCAGATATGTCTTTTTGATTCCGTCGAAAATCGATTTTACGGTATAGGCGCTTATGACCTCCCCCTCTATGCCTTGCGGTAATGATTCCTCTGGAATTACGACCTTTACCACAACGGTGCCGTCCATGGATCAAATTATTTCGTGGATTGGATTTCACTTGCCTGTCTACGGTTCCCTTGCGTGTGCTCGGGATAGGTGTTTTGTATAAATGTTTCGCCGTATTATTAAGTATTCTCCTTTAGTTTTTTTCTCTATCTAGAAGTGGAATAGAATAACCCGGTTGAAGGGTAATGATCATACGTCTGTAATGCATTGTATGTCCCAGAATAGGTCCCATTCTTCTACCCTTTCTGGGTAGTCGATGGCTATTCACAGCTACTACCTTAACACCAAAGAAGAGTTCGACCCAATGCTTTATTTCTGTCTTAGTGAATCCCGATTCGACATTAAAAGTATATTGATTCTTTCCCAATAAACGAAGACTTTTTTCTGTAAATACTGCGTATTTGATTCCATCCATAAATCGACTTTCCCTCCTATGCTCTGAGTTCCAGTATCGATAAGAATTCGAGTTCTTATTGTTCTTATGTTATGGTATGAATATACCATACCAATTCGTTATGTATGGATGATGGATGAGATTCCATGGATAGAGAGCCAGTTCCAATAGACTTATGGAACGTTCCCGTTCGCGTGCATCCAGCAGGAATTGAACCCGCAAATTTACCAATTATGAGTTGGGCGCTTTAACCATTCAGCCATGGATGCTTAACAGGGATCATCGTACATCGTAAATAACCAATTTTCATATAGAAAGACATATCATAGAAAAATGAAATCGAAAATATTCGGAGATGGCAAATATTCGGAGATGACTATGAAAACACCTCTCTGGATCCTCGAATTGAAAGAGAGATTGAGAGGGATCAAGAATCCTAATTCTCGCTATTTGGAATGGATCCAATTCTATTGAGTCTGACTCATAGTGATCATTTCTCTTTAGCAAAGAATGACCTTGGTTATCAAAGGATTGAACAACCGGGATCCATTTACTTATGATACCTAGTTGACATTGATAACAAGGATCTAATGAATTATGAGTTTAATAGATCCTCTTTAGCAGAAAGACGTATATTCCTTGCTCATTATCAGACAATCACTTATTCCCAAACCTCGTGTGGGGCTAATCGTTTTCATTTACCATCTCATGGAAAACCCTTTTCGTTCCGCTTAGCCCTATCGGGTATTTTAGTGATAGGTTCTATAGGAACTGGACGATCCTATTTGGTCAAATACCTAACGAAAAATTCCTATTTTCCTTTCATTAAGGTACGAGGGCTTCTTATTCCACAAGAACGAAAGCACCTTTTCATTCTTTCATATACTAGGGGTTTTTACTTGGAAAAGACAATGTTCCATACTAAAGGATTCGGGTCCATAACCACGAGTTCCAGTGCACTAGATCTTGTAGCACTTAGCAACGAGGCCCTATCCATTAGTATTCCACATAAGAAATCCATTATAGAAACTAATACAATTAGATTAGCTCTTCATAGACAAACTTGGGGTTTGCGAGCCAAGGTAAGACCGGCTCGGGATCATGGGACCCTTTTCTATCAGATAGGAGGGGCTCTTGTACAAAATAGACTTCTAAGTAATAACCCCATAGAATCTATCTATATAAAGAGGCAATCGTGTCAGGAAGCGGGTTTTTCTTTGGCCAAAGGGTACTTCGAACTTGGAACGAGCATGAAGAGATTAACGAGACTTCTTTCTCTTTTGAGTTTTTCTGGCGGACCGGTCGCGCAAGATCTTTGGTCTTCCCCCGGAACCGATGAAAAAAAGTGGGTCGCTTCTTATGGACTCGCTCAGAATGATTCTTCTCTATCTATAGTTCATGGCCTATTAGAAGTAGAAGGTGCTCTGGTGCAATCCTTACCGACAGAAAAAGATTGCAGTCAGGTTGATAATAATTGAGTGCCATTACTTCGTCGGTCCGAACCAAGGAATCCGTTAGAAATGTTTTGAAATGGATATTGTTCTCTCTTTGATCAGGGATTGCTATATGAAAAGAAGTGGAGTTTGAAAAAGGGAACGGAATGGTCAAACCGGAACTGCTAGAGGAACGAATTTTCAATAGCATAACTTGGGCTCCTAGAATATGGCGCCCTTGGGACAATCTATTTGATTGCAGGGTTTTGTTCCGAAGCAAAGATATCCGCGGAGGCCGGTTCGTTCGTCCTATTCTGATATTCAGGACCAAGAGGTACTGGATTCTCTTTCGGATAGGCCCTGAAAGGAGAAGAAAGGCTGAAATGCCAACGGATCTCTGTCTATTCTCTAATTCACCCGATCCGATAGTACCCGTTTTTGGAACGTCCAGTGCCAAAGTCACTGAATGGGTAAGTCACCAATCCAATCCCTTTGACAAATCGGGTGTCATATTAGATATCATATTCTATATATATAGAAATATCATAGAATAGACATATAGAATTTTTGGTCGGGAAATTCGAATGAATCATTGAGTGAAAAAGGAGCAAAGAATGACAAAAGACGAGACTCTACTAGTCTTCACTCTTGTGGTTTCCTCGGTTTCTGTTTTCTTATTCGGGATCTTGCTTTTCATGGTTCTCATCTCTGCAACTCGCGATTTTCGCGAGAGAACCAAATCCAAG